GTTACAACCCTTCAATTGCATAAGAGCTTAAACCGCACGAAAGGCCATTGCATTGCTAAAACTAACACCATCCCACACTACAATTAAGGTAATGATTATTGAACGATATTTAAAAATGTTTCCTTAAAATATTTTTAGGCATTGGCTTTCCTCCTTCAACCTAGACGATTGAAGATAGGTGGGCTATTATGATTTCGAGCAAGCCGCTATGGTGAAATCGGTAGACACGCTGCTCTTAGGAAGCAGTGCTAGAGCATCTCGGTTCGAGTCCGAGTGGCGGCATCTTATAAAAAATAAAAAAAAAAAGACTAGTAAAATAAATACTAGAATAACTCCTATAATGTATAGAATAAAATTGCGGATTTCCATTCCATTGTTGGAGGACATCCTATTTTTTTAGGATTTTTTATGATATTTTTGACTTTAGAACATATATTAACTCACATTTCTTTGTCGATTGTTTCAATTGTAATTACGATTTATTTGATGAACTTATTAGTCAACCAAATCGTAGGATTATATGATTCGTCGGAAAAAGGAATGGTAGCCACTTTTTTATGTATAACAGGATTATTAGTTATTCGTTGGATTTATTCAGGACATTTACCCTTAAGTGATTTATATGAATCATTAATGTTCCTTTCATGGAGTTTCTCCATTATTCATATGATTCCCTATTTTAGGAACCATAAAAATCATGTAAATGCAATAACTGCACCAAGTGCCTTTTTTACCCAAGGATTTGCTACTTCGGGTCTTTTAACTAAAATGCATCAATCCACAATATTAGTACCTGCTCTACAATCACAGTGGTTAATGATGCACGTAAGTATGATGGTATTGAGCTATGCAGCTCTTTTGTGTGGATCATTATTATCAGTAGCTCTTTTAGTCATTACATTTCGAAAAAATATAGATATTTTTGGTAAATATAAAAGAAATCATTTACCGATTGGACCATTTTACTTTGACGAAATCCAACGCGTGAATGAAATAAGCAATGTTTTACAAAACAATTGTTTTATTTCATTTAGAAATTATCATAGGTATCGATTAATTCAGCAATTGGATTGTTGGAGTTCTCGTGTTATTAGTCTCGGTTTTATATTTTTAACCATAGGTATTCTTTCGGGAGCAGTATGGGCTAATGAAGCATGGGGATCATATTGGAATTGGGACCCAAAGGAAACTTGGGCATTTATTACTTGGACAATATTCGCAATTTATTTACATACTAGAACAAACGAAAATTTGCAAGGCTCGAATTCTTCAATTGTGGCTTCTATGGGATTTTTTATAATTTGGATATGCTATTTTGGAGTAAATCTATTAGGAATAGGGCTACATAGTTATGGTTCATTCGCATTAACATCTAATTGAAGAAAAGACCTTACGAATACAACACACAATACATAGGAATAGCATATATAACGAAAGTTTGTATGAGTTTTTGAGAACCGTTTGAATCACTACTTGATTCAAACGGTTCTCAAAAACTCATACACTCAAAAACTCATACAAAAGTATCTGATTACGCGATTACAATTAATTAAAATTTGTACTTAAAATAAAAAAAAAAAAAGATTTTTAAGAAGAAAAAATTATTTTTTTCTATCTTTTTATAGGTCTTATTGATGAAAACTATCTATAAAAGTAATTCGATATAATAGCTTCTACCTTGTCAATTGATAGTGAGAGAACGAAATCCGGATAAATACCAATACCTATTACGGGTAGAAAGATACAGATTGAAACAAAAAGTTCTCGCGGTCCAGAATCAAAAAAATGATAATTTTTAGAATAAAATTGCTTGTATCCATAGAACATCTGACGTAACATAGCTAATGAATAAATAGGAGTTAATATCATTCCAATTGCCGCTACAAAAGTTATTAGTATTTTTGGCATTAAAAGATATTTTTGGCTCGTAATTAGTCCAAAAAAGACTACCAATTCAGCAACAAAACCACTCATTCCAGGCAATGCAAGAGAAGCCATCGAGAAGCTACTGAACATTGTAAATATTTTTGGCATTGGGATAGCTATTCCTCCCATTTCGTCGAGATAAACAAGACGTATTCTATCGTAACTCGTTCCTGCCAAGAAAAAAAGTGCAGCACCAATAAATCCATGAGAAATCATTTGTAAAATGGCCCCGTTAAGTCCTGTATCAGTTAGGGAACCAATTCCGATAATTATGAAACCCATATGAGATACGGAGGAATAAGCAATTCTCTTTTTAAAATTGCGCTGACCGGGAGATGTTGAAGCTGCATAGATTATTTGAATTGCGCCTACTATCATCAACCAGGGAGAAAATATAGAATGCGCATGGGGTAATAATTCCATATTGATCCGAACCAATCCATATGCTCCCATTTTTAATAAGATTCCTGCTAAAAGCATACATGTACTGTAATGGGCTTCTCCATGGGTATCTGGTAACCATGTATGTAGGGGTATAATCGGCAATTTGACAGCATAAGCAATAAGAAATCCAAAATATAATATTATTTCCAATGCCGCGGGATACGATTGATTGGCTGATGTTTCAAAATTTAATGTTGGTTCATTGAAACCATATAAACCCATACCCAGAACTCCCATTAAGAGAAAAATTGAACCCCCTGCGGTGTACAAAATAAATTTTGTAGCTGAGTACAAACGTTTCTTCCCTCCCCACATGGATAGAAGTAGGTAGACAGGAATTAATTCTAACTCCCACATGATAAAAAAAAGTAAAAGATCCCGAGAAGAAAATGATCCTATTTGACCGCTGTACATTGCTAACATGAGGAAATGAAACAATCTCGAATCTCGAGTAACCGGCCAAGCCGCTAAAGTGGCTAAAGTAGTGATGAATCCCGTGAGTAAAATGGGTCCTATGGAAAGTCCGTCTATTCCCAGTCTCCAGTGAAAATAAAAAAAATTAATCCATTTATAATCCTGTTCTAATTGGATTAACGGATCGTCAAATTGGAAATGATAACAAAATGCATAGGCCGTTATAAGTAGTTCTAATATACATATACAAATAGTATACCAGCGAATCACCTTATTTCCTCGATGAGGAAAAAAGAAAATGAAAGTACCCGCGAATATCGGCAAAACAACAATTATTGTTAACCAAGGAAAATCATTCGTGGTAAAGACAAGATACACTTTGACCAGAAAAACCCGTGCTCGAAAGAAAATAATATAATTTCTCGAGTACGGGTTTTTGTCGGTAAAGATAAAAAAATGGATTCAAATGGAATTTTCTGGAACGTATCAATAACCTAGACCCATGCTACGAGTTGTCTCATGCCATAAATAAACCCGGACACTCAAGAAATCCGTCGGACAAGCAGATTCACACCTTTTACAACCTACACAGTCTTCGGTTCTTGGGGCAGAAGCAATTTGCTTAGCTTTACACCCGTCCCAAGGTATCATTTCTAATACATCTGTGGGGCAGGCTCGTACACATTGAGTACACCCTATACACGTATCATAAATCTTTACTGAATGTGACATTGGATCTATAAATTTTTTTAACACCATAAATTTTCGATCTAGTAAAGTAGCAAATGAATTATATATTGTAGACACCAGACGAATCAATGATTTAGATTTACCAGAATCAATCTGCTTCCGGATCTGCTCATGAAAGAGGGCCAAGATACTTTGATTTATTACGCTTTAGCAAACAGCACCATATGCTTATGTCGCACATACCAATTCAAAATTGGGGGATATTCCATATTTTTATTTATATGTATATGATTACTACTATTTATTCAACAAATTAGATTGATTGATACGAGTTGATTTTCTGTTACGATGAATTGATGAAATAATAGCTAATCCAATAGCTGCTTCAGCAGCTGCAATTGCTATAACAAAAATAGAGAAAACGTCTCCTTTTAATTGGCGACTATCAAATAAATCAGAAAATGTTACAAAATTTATATTAACTGCATTCAGTATAAGCTCAAGACACATAAGCGCTCGCACCATATTTCGACTTGTAATCAATCCATAGATACCGATGGATAATAAATAGGCACTCAAAACAAGTACATGTTCGAGCATCATTGACCAATTCCTCATCAATCTCGATTCGTTTCAATATGAACAACAATTCAATCAACCGATTTAATTGACTAAAATATAATATAAATATAAAAAGTACGTAATAAAGGAAGGTATTGGTAATAGATAATAGATCTAACTAAGAGCATTTACATTTTAAAATTTTATACATGAACAATAAATAGAATTTAAAGAAAAGAACAAGTCCCTATTAGTTAAATTATTATAATTAATATTACTAAGTATTTAGTACTGACGAGCCATAGCAATTGCACCTATCAAGGCAACTAAAAGAATTATTGAAATAAGTTCAAATGGAAGAAAAAAATCTGTTGATAAATGAATCCCAATTTGTTGACCATTATTTATCAAGTCCTGCTCTATAATCTGGTTTGACCTTGTAGTCCAAATAATCCCGTACCATGACGTGTCTGGGATAGTAGTAATTAGTGAAACAAAAATACTTGTACAAACGAGTGAAGTGACTCCATCTCCAACAGTCCAAAGACGGAAATCATTGTAATATTCTGAACCATTCATAAACATCACAGCAAATACAATTAATACATTTATTGCTCCCACATAAATAAGGAGTTGCGCCGCAGCTACAAAATGGGAGTTCGATGGAATATGGAATAAGGATGTACAAACAAGAACCAATCCCAATGAAAAGGCAGAAAAAATCGGATTGGTAAGTAATACCACTCCTAGACCTCCCACTATAAGACCCAATCCCAAAAAAACTAAAAGAAAATCATGTATTGGTCCAGGTAAATCCATTCTATGTAAAATAAGAGATAAATTAAGTCGAAATTTTTCATGACCCTATTGACCAAACCAGGAAAAAAAGAAGTTACCCTATTTTTTTGATACGTTCCTAAACCTAATGAGGTGTGGGTTGATATAGATACACTTATTAATTGAATGATAGATAACATTTATCTATCCGTTTCTCTAGTTTCTCTATCCGAAAATTTCGTTCGAAATGAAATTTATTGATTATTCATTTTATTATTCAATAAAAAAATTATTATATATTCTATATTAGAATTTCAATTCTAAATTTCATTTCTATTATAGAATCACAGATATATATATTATTTATATGAATCTACTACTATTTCCATCCAAAGCAAATCATTATTCTCACCACTCCATAGTTCGGATTTTTAGTTATTGACTAAGCAAAATGGAAGAAGCTTCGCTACTTTAGATCAAAACTGAATCTTAGTAATTGGTAATTGTTCTTGAATCAAGTGGTTTTGGTTTACCCGTGTCTTTTTTGATTTGAGTCGAATTCATAATTGTTCGAATTGTGTAATCTCCAATTACTGACATTGGCAACCGTCCCAAAGCAATTTGATTATAATTCAACTCGTGACGATCATAAGTAGAAAGTTCATATTCTTCAGTCATTGATAAACAATTCGTTGGACAATATTCAACGCAGTTACCACAAAATATACAGATTCCGAAATCAATACTGTAATTAAGCAATCGTTTCTTTCGAATATCAGTTTCCAATTTCCAATCAACAACGGGTAGATCTATAGGGCATACCCGAACACATACTTCACAAGCAATGCATTTATCAAATTCAAAGTGGATTCGACCGCGGAAACGCTCTGATGTGATCAATTTTTCATAAGGATATTGAATAGTTACAGGTAAACGATTCGCATGGGATAAGGTAATCATAAAACTTTGACCGATATACCTTGCAGCCCGTACTGTTTGTTGGCCATAATTCATGAACCCAGTTACCATGGGGAACATATCTTGAATATTTATGAATAATTTGATGTTTCTTTCTCTTGTTTGAGAGAAGCTATGAATCTAGAATATCCTGTGCCCTTACAGTGAAAAGAGTTGGGAAGAAGTTGTCAATAATAGATTACCTAAAGAAATAGGTAAAAGGAATTTCCACCCAAGATTTAATAGTTGGTCCATTCTCATCCTAGGTAAAGTCCATCTTGTTGTGATAGAAATGAACAGGAACAAATAAGCTTTAGCTAATGTAATAAAGATACCAATTGTCGTTCCAAAGACTCCACCCACTTCATTTATTCCGAAAAGCTCAGGAATTAATATGTACGGAATAGAGAGATTCCACCCGCCCAAGTAAAGAACTGTTACAAATAATGAAGAAACTAGTAGATTTAGATAGGAAGCAACGTAAAATAAACCAAATTTTATGCCTGAATATTCGGTTTGATAACCTGCTACTAATTCTTCTTCTGCTTCTGGTAAATCAAAAGGTAGTCTTTCGCACTCTGCTAGGGAAGAAATAAAAAAAACAGTAAACCCTATAGGTTGGCGCCACAGATTCCAACCCCAAAAACCATATTTTGACTGCGCCTCAACTATATCAACTGTACTTGAACTATTAGATAATCATAGTCGGTGATAACATCACTATTCCCATCGCTATTACAAAACCGTACATGAGACTTAAGCTTCATACGGCTCCTCAATGGCCAGAAATAAATCTAAGGACCGGTTCGATATTATCTCGATATACTTGTCTTGTCTTGTCTTGTCTTGTAGTATAGGTAGAGTGAAGATACATCGGAGAGTCACAAATTAGACCAATGCAATTCTGTCTGCTATAATAACAAAAAAAAATGCTTCTGAATTGATCTCATCCTTTATAATATAATTGAATTTTTTTTTTCATTGCAATTAGCAATTACATTAATTTATTTCATTACTCTTCTTCTTTCTCATTACTATTCTTCTTTCTCATAAAATAAAAAAAGGGACTCTAAAAAAAAAAAAATAAAGGATTACTTCGTTCCCGATAGTAATTTGTTTAATCAGTGGGTAGGAGCATACTCTGGATCGGGATCATGAGGAAGTACTGCTTGATCATTTCTACCAACTTAAAGCCCCGTTAGGATTCCTTTTTTTTATATGCGGAAATATCCCCTTGGATAACTTACTTACATTATCTCCATTACTAATCCTTTGTGCACCTTGGTATTCCTAACCGTCCACTCATTTTTGTTTGATCCCCGGTATGGTAATACATACAATAAATAGTAATAAAAACTCCATACAGCCGATCTTTTTTACCCGCTTCAAACTATGATATGATGACTAATCAACCAATCTTGGGGTAATTCGTTTCTATTGTTTCTATTTACATTCGCTTAACTCTTGTACCTAGGGAATGAGACTCAATCTTTTTACTGCCAATTTATAAGCTGTTTTGTTTCACTCATATAACGATCTGGTTTAGTTCATCGCCCCGAATGATGAATAAACAAATGAAGATATCTATTCAATACATTCAACCTTTTTTACTAGAACGAAAATAAAAATTAAATCGGTAAAAAAAAGAACATGTCTAAACGAATCGCACGTAGAGATATTGATAACACACATGGAGTTAGTGGTATTTCATAACTAATCGATTGAGCAGCAGCTCGTAGACCACCTAAAAAGGAATATTTATTATTCGATCCATATCCTGACATAAGAAGTCCAATAGGAGCAATACTGGAAATGGCAATCCATAAAAAAACCCCTATACTGAGATCGGCTAAAACAAGGTGATAGCCAAAAGGAATTACTAAATAACTTAGTAAAATGGATATGACTGCTATAGATGGTCCGATACTGAATAAACTAATATCTCCTCTAGATGGAAGAAGATCCTCTTTCAAAAGTAGTTTTGTACCATCTGCTAGAGCTTGAAGAATTCCAAAAGGACCCGCGTATTCTGGTCCAATACGTTGTTGTACCCCTGCGGATATTTGTCTTTCTAACCACACAATAACTAGTACCCCTATTATGATTCCCAATACAGGAGTAAAAATAGGAACAAGTAACCATATGAGCCCATAAACCTCTTGTAAGGATTCCGGTCTGGAAAAAGAATTGATAGCTTGTACTTTTGTTGTATCAATTATCATTTCAACGATCAACTTCTCCCATAATAATATCTATACTACCTAGTATTGTCATAATATCGGCCAATTTAATTCTTTTAACTAGCTGAGGAAGAATTTGCAAATTGATAAAACCAGGTGGACGTATTTTCCATCTCCAGGGAAAAACACTCCGATCTCCTATCAAAAAAATGCCCAACTCCCCTTTTGGGGCTTCCACTCTCACATAAAGTTCTTGTTTAGACAATTCAAAAGTGGGCGAAGGCTTTTTACTAATAAATTGATAATCAAAATCATTCCATTCGGAATCCTTTGTTCTATCAAAGCGTCGTACCTCTAAATTCTCATAGGGCCCCCCTGGAATTCCTTCCAGAGCCTGGTGAATAATTTTTATGGATTCCGTCATTTCACTGATTCGGACTAAATAACGAGCTAATGAATCTCCTTCTTTTTGCCATTGTACTTCCCAATCAAATTCGTCGTAACACTCATAATGATCGACTTTACGAAGATCCCATTGAATTCCGGAAGCTCGTAGCATTGGTCCCGATAAACCCCAATTTATTGCTTCCTCTCCACCAATAATGCCCACCCCTTCAACTCGTTCCAAAAAAATGGGATTACGCGTAATAAGCTTTTGATATTCAGTAACCCCTGTTAAAAAATAATCACAGAAATCCAAACATTTATCTATCCAGCCATAAGGGAGATCGGCAGCTACCCCTCCTATACGGAAATAATTATGCATCATCCGCATACCTGTGGCAGATTCGAATAGGTCATATATCAATTCCCTCTCTCGTAAAATATAGAAGAAAGGAGTCTGCGCGCCGATATCCGCCATAAACGGTCCGAGCCATAACAAATGAGAAGCTATACGACTCAGTTCTAGCATAATTACTCTAATATAGCTCGCTCTTTTCGGTACTTGAATATTTCCCAACTGTTCTGGTCCATTTACCGTTATTGCCTCTGTAAACATAGTAGCTAAATAATCCCAGCGTGTTACATAAGGAAGATATTGTATAATTGTTCGATTTTCCGCAATTTTTTCCATTCCTCTGTGTAAATAACCCAATATGGGTTCACAGTCAATAACATCTTCCCCATCTAGAGTAACGATGAGTCGAAGAACACCATGCATTGATGGGTGGTGAGGTCCCATATTGACTATCATGAGGTCTTTTCTTGTAGTTGGTACAGTCATATATTTTTTCCCCGATTCATTATTCCACGAATTGCTCAAAACGAAATGAAGTTCATCAAAATAGAATCAATAATAAAGTATAATATAAATCAAATAATTAAAAACTAATCTTCAAATTAACTTAACGAGTTTTTAGCTCCCGAATATCCAATTTACTAATTAATTCTTTATAACGTACTCTATTTTTCTTTGACAAATAAGCCAGCAGCCTTTGACGTTTTCCCAGAATTTTCCGTAGACCTCTCTGAGATAAATAGTCTTTTCTGTGCAATTCCAAATGGGAAGTAAGTCTACGTATCTTATTGGTGAAACTAAATACTTGAAATTCAACAGACCCCTTATTTTCTTCTTTTTCTTCTTGTGAAATAACTGAAATGAATAAATTTTTGATCATAAAAAGAATTCTTCTTCCCTTTTTCTTTATTTTTTACAGATATGGATTTTATTGATCAGTAATTATAATGCCAGTCATTTTAATTTCTTATACACAATAATCTGAATTTATTCATATACTTCTTTTTTTTTTCAAATTAAATTACAATTAATCAATACAATGGGGATATGAATACAAAAGGGCGGTACATTTCTAACCCACAAAAAATAAGGATTGGGGCCTAATAAGAGTATAAGAGATTATGACGATTCATTACTAGATATAATTGCTAAGATAAGGTCATTGAAATTGAATTAGTATCATGTACCAGAATGGAATATAACACAAGGCAAGGCGTGTGTGTATTTGTTTGTCTTCATATACCATACCAAATATGCCACTTGATCCATGGAAATGTACCATCAACCAATTATCAATCGTGGATACATATGTATCCTTGACATACTGAAACGACTACCATTATTGGTATCAAACCAATAACGATTCATACAAGCTAAATCTTCTAATCGATAATTGGGCCAAAGAAAAAATTTTAACTTACTAAATTTATTTGTATCTACATCAAGATGCTTATCCTCAGAAAAAAATGGACCACAGTTCCTTGCATTTTTCCCATTGCAAAATACTTGGTTTTTATCCTCAACATTGACATTTCTCGAATTGAAACAAATTTTTATTCTCAATTCTCTACGACGTCTAGGAGATAAAATATTTTCAGGAACAATAAAATCATAATGATTTTCGTCTCTATTACCAAACAACTTTTCATGTCGTGCAATGGATTCATTAAGATCATTCGTATCAACATTTATTTTTTCTTGGCATCTTCGATTAGTTTGGTACTTACTCTTATGTACCCGTGAAATAGCTATGGTTTGGTGCATGATAAATTGTCCATCCCATTTTATGGATAGCCGGGCTGGTTCAATAATCAATAGTCCCCTTTTTATCAATTTTGTAAGAGTTATAGCCTTCGGAATCAGCATTACATCCAGACTCATTTCGTCTCTTTGAATAGAGGATATAGCCATTTCCTTTGGATTTATCAATCTAAGGAGTAGACAATATACCTTGACATTATTGATTATTTTTTGATTAAAAGGATTATTCCATCTCAATTGAAAAATAAAATATCTTTTCAGGAAGAAATCCAGTTCCGCTGCTATGTTGTTCTTAGATTTCTTTTTATTTCGGCGTTTTTGAATGTCTGATCCCCCATAATCTTCTTTAACATCTTTTTGTTTTTTTGATGGATCAGGTGCAAGATTCTTTTGATTTTGTGCATATGATCTAAGATCTCCTTGCACTGGCTGTTGTTTTTCTTCTTGATTTCTATTCTCTAATTCAAGCGATTTTTTTTTATTATATGATATACGAAGATCTTTTTTTTTTTTTTTATTTTCACTAATTTTTTTATTTATATGAAATTTATTCAATTTAAAAAGAAGTAAATTGATTGGTATGATCCACGGTTGAATCCTATATGCATCATAAAGTAACGCAAATTCTGGGAAAAACCAAAGTTCCAGATTAGATATCGGACAATTTAGTATTTCTTCATTCATTCCCATCCAGTCAAAAGATGCTTTTGTTTGATTGGCTGGGTTGATTTGTTTATGAATCGCGAGGTTAAAAAGATCTTTCTTATCCATTTTATTTTTATCAATTATTTGATAATAATTAGTCCGAGTCTTAGTATTTTTATTAATGTTGGCGCTGGTCCCAATGTCCATATTTGTCCATTCCTCAATATCGATCTTTTTTCTAATACAAAAATTAAGAGTTCTCCAATCAAAATATTTTCTATCCGGATTTTTATCCCTGTCAATAATATAACCTTCTCGTAGATAATTACTAAGATCTATATCTCCCGATAAATAAAAAAATTCAGGATTATATGTATTGTAATTATAGGGAATACCTCGGGCCTCTTTTACTTGTAACGGCGACCCATAAATATATGAACCCTTCTTATCTTCATAATTAATATATTTATTTGATAAAAGAGCATATTTGTAGTTTTTAAATTTATCTTTTTGTCTCGGTAATGAATTTTCTGAATAATTGTTTTGTTTCTCGTAATGAATTAATTGGTTTTTTGAATCAAAATTTGTTGAGTTTGTATTTTGAACCATATAACTTTGATTGATTCCATTTCGCCATTTTTGCGGTACTAATCTAGACCACCTAGTCTGAGATAAATCATATTGATAGTGATCATTACCCATTAACCAGCTTTTCCATTCATTCATTCCAAAATCGAGAAGTTTCTTATGCCTTGATTCGGAATGAAATATTCCCTGTGTTCCAAAAAAATATTTTATTCTATCCTTAATAAAAATTAAAGGAATTGTTTCGTGATATTGAAATACAGATTTCAAGTGATGCTTGTTAATAACTTGGTTTTGTGATAATTTGTAAAATACATATGCCTGTGACAAGGAAGAGAAGTCGCAAAAAATCTGTGAATTGTTATTACTAATATTAGTATTAGAAATTGACTTTTTTATCGTCGAAAAAAAATTAATTTTATTTGTTTCATCATTATCATTGTAACTGTATTTATCAGTAATTTGTTTTTTTGATTTAATTAAAATTTGTACATTGATTCTAAGAATATTAATGATACGTAAAAAGATATCTATGTATATCCTTTCAATAAAAAATTTTAAAAAATAGTGACATTTACGTATTAGTCGAGCACTTCTTCTTTTTAATATCTGCCAAATATTTTTCGGCGATTCTAATCGTTTATCATCACAACTTGTTTCGTTAGGACTAATGTTTACATCCGTAGTTATAAATATGTTTTTCTTGTCTTTTGTTATTTTTTCGATTTGGTTTCTGATTGTACTTGTCCTATCATCCAGATCCTTCATTTTTTTTTCTGTCAGTGAATAATTTGTCCAACCCATGGGTCTAATTCGAATGG